TGTCTATATTTTGGATAGATATATTTTTATTTAGATATACAAGATCTTAAATACAAAAATAAAAGACTAAACACAACTCAAATTTTCTCCTGGGTCCATAATTAATCCTATGTATGGATCCTTAGGATTGGTGTATTCTTTTCTATCCTATATCCCACGGTTTCGGATCATGGATCGAGCCAAGCATCACAACTTCTTCTACCCATCCTGTATGTTGTCCTTTTCGTTCCGTGTTGGAATAGAAACTTATTGTATTAGTAGACGAGATTTTACGAAAAAGGTTCTTGATAGGAGAAAAATTTTTCAATTTTTTCAGTGCGAATTTTCCACAACATGGGGAAATCACTATTTATAATTGAAAATTGATATTTCTAATCCTTCAATATTCACTCATTATTCGTTAATAACCCTAGCGATTGTATCTAGTATGCGTATTCTGATAGGAAATAAAATATTCAATTGATTTTTCATCGAATGACTATTCATCTATTGTACTTTCATGTAAATAGAGGCAAGAAAGCTCTATGGAAAAATCATGGTTCAATTTGATCTTGTCTAGGGGGGAATTAGAATACAGATGTGGGCTAAGTAAATCAATGGATAGCCTTGGTCCTATTGAAAATACTAGTGTAAACGAAGACCCGGCTAGAAATGATACGGATAAAAACATTCATGGTTGTAGTGACAGCTCTAGTTATTACAGTAAGGTTGATCATTTAGTTGGCGTCAAAGACATTCGGAATTTCATTTCTGATGACACCTTTTTAATTAGGGATAGTAATCAGGATAGTTATTCCATATATTTTGATAGTGAAAATCAAATTTTTGAGATTGACAATGATCATTCTTTTTTGAGGGAACTAGAAAGTTTTTTTTATAATTATCGTAATTCTAGTTATATGAAGAATGGATCGAAAAATGACGATCCCCACTATGATTTTAACTTGTATGATACTAACTATAGTTGGAATAATCACATTAATAGTTGTATTGACTCTTATCTTCGTTCTCAAATCTGTATTGATAGTTACATTTTAAGTGGTAGTGACAATTACAATGATAGTTATATTTATAATTACATTTGTGATGAAGGTGGAAATAGTAGTGAAGGCAAGAATTTCAATATAAGAACTCGCGCAAATGGTAATGATTTAACTCTAAAAGAAAGTTCTAATGATCTCGATCTATACAAGCATTTGTGGGTTCAATGCGAAAATTGTTATGGATTAAATTATAAGAAATTGTTTAAGTCAAAAATGAATATTTGTGAACAATGTGGATATTATTTGAAAATGAGTAGTTCAGATAGAATCGAACTTTCGATTGATCCAGGTACTTGGGGTCCTATGGATGAAGACATGATCTCTCTGGATCCCATTGAATTTCAGTCTGAAGAAGAGCCTTATAAAGATCGTATTGATTCTTATCAAAGAAAGACAGGATTAACTGAGGCTATTCAAACAGGCACAGGTCAACTAAACGGTATTCCTATAGCAATCGGGGTTATGGATTTTCAGTTTATGGGGGGTAGTATGGGATCTGTAGTAGGCGAGAAAATCACCCGTTTGATCGAATATGCTACCAATAATTTTTTACCTCTTATTCTAGTGTGTGCTTCCGGAGGAGCACGCATGCAAGAAGGAAGTTTGAGCTTGATGCAAATGGCTAAAATATCTTCCGCTTTATATGATTATCAATCAAATAAAAAGTTATTTTATGTATCAATTCTTACATCTCCTACTACTGGTGGAGTGACCGCGAGTTTTGGTATGTTGGGGGATATCATTATTGCTGAACCCAATGCCTATATTGCATTTGCGGGTAAAAGAGTAATTGAGCAAACATTGAATAAAACAATACCTGAAGGTTCACAGGCGGCTGAATATTTATTCCATAAGGGTTTATTCGATCCAATCGTACCACGTAATCCTTTAAAAGGTGTTCTGAGTGAGTTAGTTCAGCTCCACGGTTTTTTCCTTTGAATCAAAATTCAATCAAGTAGAGTCTTAAGTTAAATTATTTTCTTTGTAGTGAAAAGGTAGTTAGTTAGTTTATCAGAATCAAAGTCAAAGCCCATTATGCGGGCTTTGACTTTGTGACATAAAATGGAATTGTCGAAAAACGAATTATGTAGATAATTATTATTATTATTTTTTTACCGATATTACTGATTACTAATGAGTAAACCTCTATCAACAAGATAAAAAGCGAATTTTTCCTTCTGTGAAATGAAATTCGAATTTGGCGAGACAAATAAAACGAATTTTATCTTCCTCTATTGCGTATGTATATATAATTCAAATATAGAAAAAATATAAATATAGAGTTTTGCATCTTTCTATATCTCCCGAGAATTCTATTTTGACTAAAAATCCCTGTTCTTGGATCGGATTCTAACGAATCGAATCTTTCGACAATTTGTAATAAACTCTTTCTTTATTAAATTCAAATTAGAAGACAAGAACAATAGACTAATAATAAGAAAAGTAAGAATAAAGTAAGATAATAAAGAAAGTGGATTATCTTATCATACACCTATTTTATTTGATTTAGAAAGATGGGCAAGTCCTTTTATTTAATTCTACATTCCTTGCACTTATTAGATATATATACTCGCTTAGATCTACTTAGTATTTAGATATACTTAGTATAATATACGAATTATAATATAATCATTATAAGATATATTTCTAACTAACAATATAACAATAACAGGTACAAATATTTAATTGAGGTACCCATTTTATGACAACTTTCAGCAGCTTTCCCTCTATTTTTGTGCCTTTAGTAGGCCTAGTATTTCCGGCAATTGCAATGGCTTCTTTATCTTTGTATGTTCAAAAAACTAAGATTTTTTAGATTCGATGGGGCCAAGGCCAAGACCAAATCTTATATATTTTTTTTTTCAAAGACTTAGATGCCACGGATATCTATTTAGTAGAATATTGTATAACATCCGGCTTCCCCGAACATAAATGAAAAAGCTCCTCTTATGCATACGTAAACATGATATAGGGGTAAATGAATTATAGCAAGTGGATCGGTACCGAACGGATGTATGAAATTAAAGTCTATATATCTAGTAGATCTGTATAGGGGATCATATAAAGGGGATGATTTTAGATCTAAGAAATTTGATGAATTACTTCTAAAAGTTCATATCAAAACAGTACTAGTTGATGAGAGTTACTTCGGAAACAAAAAAAGTCAAATCGAATTTTTTTGGTTATTCTCTCAATTCCAATAAAATGCAACTGGATCTAGTATGTATGAGTTGGCGATCAGAATCTATATGGATAGAATTTATAGTGGGGTCTCGAAAAACAAGCAATTTCTGCTGGGCCTCTATCCTTTTTTTTGGTTCATTAGGGTTTTTATTAGTTGGAACTTCTAGTTATCTTGGTAGGAATTTGATATCTTTATTTCCGTCTCAGCAAATCATTTTTTTTCCACAAGGAATCGTGATGTCTTTCTATGGGATCGCAGGTCTCTTTATTAGTTCCTATTTGTGGTGCACGATTTTTTGGAATGTAGGTAGTGGTTATGATCGATTCGATAGAAAAGAGGGAATAGTATGTATTTTTCGTTGGGGTTTTCCTGGAAAAAATCGTCGCATCTTTCTACGATTCCTTATGAAAGATATTCAGTCCATCAGAATAGAAGTTAAAGAGGGTATTTATGCTCGTCGTGTCCTTTATATGGAAATCAGAGGCCAGGGGGCCGTTCCCTTGACTCGTACTGATGAGAATTTGACTCCACGAGAAATTGAGCAAAAAGCTGCGGAATTGGCCTATTTTTTGCGTGTACCGATTGAAGTCTTTTGAAATGAATTGCAGAATAAATGCTTTCTCGGCAGGAGGAAAAAACTCAAGCCAAGAATCCTCTTTTTTCTATAGCAGAACTAAACTGAAGTTTCTTCAGAATGCCCATTCGAACCAAAGCAGACGTATACGGAAGAGTCATAACATAAAACAAAACAAAACTGTTTTTTTTGTCCACAAAAATTGTTTTTTATGTGTCTGTAAATGTAAAACCACTCAACTTAATTCAGTAACAAAACAAGCAAGAAATCGAAATAATGGATTCATCTCATATATCAAAGTATTTCGAAATAAAAACTTTCGCTTTTTATTTTCAATATTTTGAGTTGATACGTTAGATACAGATAGATCATATCTTGTCAATTTTTCTACTTTCCTTTTGTCAATCGGTCCCTCCCCTTTTATCCTTTCTTTTGTGCTCCTTAAGAACTAAACAAGTAGATTTCTTTCTTATAACATAATGATAAACGTAATGATAACTTTTCTGTCTTTATTTGTCACTCATTTTTGATCATCATAATATTTTTCATAATTTTTTTTTTTTCAATTATTCCTGGACTCTAGACTATATATAGTCTAGATAACCCGCGAAAATTTTTCGACATATTTGATTGATATCTTGATATAGACAGGGAGCTCCTTCGTCTCAAAATCTGAATAGAATAATCTTTATTATTTGAAGCGGTTCTTTCGGGCAGTTATCGAAAGAGGGCAATTGCTTCGAATTTGATCAATTGAGATATCTGGAAACAATATAACAATATAATATAACAATAATATATAACAATAATATATATATATATATTTCATTCGAACATTCGAATTCAAAGTGGATTCTTATTTTCTATTTCTGTATTCTTTTTAGATTCAAGGACTAAGCACTGAATCAAAAAAAAAAACAGAGAATAGATTCATGGGCCCCTACCTTATAATATAATGAAAGTCATGCTTGATAGAAAGATTAGATCACATAAAGTCAACGAATGAGGTGGGTTCATTAACAATTCACAGATGAAAAAATGGCAAAAAAGAAAGCATTCACTCCCCTTCTATATCTTGCATCTATAGTATTTTTGCCCTGGTGGATCTCTCTCTCATTTAATAAAAGTCTGAAATCTTGGATTACTAATGGGTGGAATACTAGGCAATCCGAAACTTTTTTGAATGATATTCAAGAAAAGAGTATTCTAGAACAATTCATAGAAGTAGAGGAACTCTTCCTGTTGGACGAAATGATAAAAGAATACCCGGAAACACATCTACAAAAACTTCGTATAGGAATCCACAAAGAAACGATCCAATTGATCAAGATGCACAATGAGGATCGTATCCATACGATTTTGCACTTCTCGACAAATCTAATCTGTTTCGTTATTCTAAGTGGTTATTCTATTTTTGGGAATGAAGAACTTGTTATTCTTAACTCTTGGGTTCAAGAATTCCTATATAATTTAAGCGACACAATAAAAGCTTTTTCTATTCTTTTATTAACTGATTTATGTATCGGATTCCATTCGCCCCACGGTTGGGAACTAATGATTGGCTATATCTACAAAGATTTTGGATTTGCTCATAATGATCAAATTATATCTGGTCTTGTTTCTACCTTTCCAGTCATTCTAGATACAATTTTTAAATATTGGATCTTTCGTTATTTAAATCGTGTATCTCCGTCACTTGTAGTTATTTATCATTCAATGAATGACTGAAAAATGATTCACGGATTCAATTATAATCTTTCTTACTTTGTATATAAGCAAAGCATGCAAAGTCGTACTTACTTTACTCTTTCTACCCATCAGGGGAATCCAATTCCTCCTCTATTTCAGTAAAATTTTTTTCAGTAAAAGTAAATAGCAGAATCGTGGATAGGGAACTATACTAGTGACCTACCTAATTTTATTGTAGAAATTTTCGGGATCAATGATTGGACCATGCAAACTAGAAATACTTTCTCTTGGATAAAGGAGGAGATTACTCGATCCATTTCCGTATCGCTCATGATCTATATAATAACCGGGGCATCCATTTCAAATGCATATCCCATTTTTGCGCAGCAGGGGTATGAAAATCCACGAGAAGCAACTGGGCGTATTGTATGTGCCAATTGCCATTTAGCTAATAAACCCGTGGATATTGAGGTTCCACAAGCGGTACTTCCTGATACTGTATTTGAAGCGGTTGTTAGAATTCCTTATGATATGCAACTGAAACAAGTTCTTGCTAATGGTAAGAAAGGGGCTTTGAATGTGGGTGCTGTTCTTATTTTACCGGAGGGGTTTGAGTTAGCCCCACCTGATCGTATTTCGCCCGAGATGAAAGAAAAGATAGGCAATCTGTCTTTTCAGAACTACCGCCCCACTAAGAAAAATATTCTTGTGATAGGTCCTGTTCCTGGTCAAAAATATAGTGAAATCATCTTTCCTATTCTTTCCCCAGACCCTGCTAGTAATAAGGATGTTCATTTCTTAAAATATCCCATATACGTAGGCGGAAACAGGGGAAGGGGTCAGATTTATCCCGACGGGAACAAAAGTAACAATACAGTTTATAATGCTACGGCAACAGGTATAGTAAGCAAAATCATACGAAAAGGAAAAGGGGGGTACGAAATAACCATAACGGATGCATTGGATGGACATCAAGTGGTTGATATTATCCCCCCAGGACCAGAACTTCTTGTTTCAGAGGGTGAATCTATCAAACTCGATCAACCATTAACAAGTAATCCTAATGTGGGTGGATTTGGTCAGGGGGATGCAGAAATAGTACTTCAAGATCCACTACGTGTCCAAGGCCTTTTGTTCTTCTTGGCATCTATTGTTTTTGCACAAATCTTTTTGGTTCTTAAAAAGAAACAGTTTGAGAAGGTTCAAGTGTCCGAAATGAATTTCTAGATCCGTGGATTTATCAACATCAAATTTGTAAAAAAGAACAAATTCTTCCTGGCAATTAGGTTAGGTATGATGAAAAAAAGTATGAAAAGTCTTTTGCTTGTTTATATTCTTTCTCTAGGAATTATTTTTACCGCATTAAAAATATGTATATTGTGAAGAAGACTATTTGTCTTTACCCCTTATTTTCTTTTTTCAATCTAAATTTGAGGGGTATAATTATATCCTATTGTCAGATTGAAATGTCACAGAATGGGTTTTGTTTTCTAAATTCAATTTGATTAGATACTAAACATAAGATAAGTAAGCGGAGAATAGAAAGGAAGGATAAATGAGGGGAACAAATAATTACAGGGAGTATTCTTCGTCTTCCTAGCCTTCGGCACAAGAAAGGGATGTGTAAAATTCCTTTTCTTGTGTCGAAATAATAACAATTCTGGATCCCATTCGTCAAAGATTTCTATTCTTAGTTTAGATTTTTCCAGTTATTTTTTTAGATTTACTTATAATAGAATAAGTAATAAGGATAATATAATAAGTATAAAATAAGTATAAATAAGTATAATATAATAAGTAATGGACAACCAAAAAAAAGAGAAGGAATCCTTTTTTTTGATAAAATAGAATCAAGGCGATGAACTTATAAAATAATTTCAAACTTTGATGAAATACTAAAATAAATAGAGTAAGGTTAGACTAGTCTAGAAAGGGTTTGCTTGATATCTGGTCGACAGAAAAAAAAAAGAAAAGAAATATAAATATTAAATATATATTGTGATTGTGTC